TGACCCTTTTGCAATACAATAAAGGTTTCAAATCATTTTCTCGATATGAGCGTTCTATATCGAACAAAAAATTTCAACTAGTCCTTCATTTGAAATTTCAAATGACGAGAGTAGTAGAAAGAATACCATGCTATGTTTGGACTTCAAAAGTTTCACTTTAACCATTTTAACCATATAATTAGTCCCGCATTATTGGTTGATTGAGAATCAAAGCGGATTTACCAATGAATTACGAAATGCTACGTTTCTTAAATATTTAAAATATCATTTTTTATGAATTGATAAAATTCAATCAATTTCAAAATTCATAAGTAATTCGCGAGATCATGCATCTTTTACTTTAAATTTTTTTACTAGTTAAAATGAAACTAATCGAAAAAAAAAGTGCAGCTGGACCGGTCCAGCCTATTCTTGAAATAAACAACTCGCACACACTCCCTTTCCAAAAAAGATCAATACACCAAATACTACACTTAGATTTATTGGATTTGTTGCTAAAATATCGGTATTAAACCCGAAACTCCCGGCCAGCGGCCATTGGCCCAAGGAAAGGAAAGAATCGGTTAGATTTTTCATACAATCCCCTTTCTTTTACAGATAGATAAAAAAACAAGAATAGAGTTTCTTTTTTGTATCACTTCCCTTATATCTATACTTCGATATATTCTTCTATTCGATTTATATGAATTTCTTATATCTATAGAATTGATTTCGAAATGGATTTTTTCAAAAAAAATTCCTAATCCTAATGAAAATAATACTTATTTTTCATTTTAGAATTAGCTATCAAATTTCAAGTTTCGTATCAATTTCGGAATATTTCGTTTGTTGGAAGACTCCTTAAGTTTCAATTTCTAAGAACGGGAAGGAAGAAAGCGGATCGGTATGCTAATTACTCATCCTTAAATCTTTCCTTCCCGGGCAGGGATTAGTGTCCCACATTGTAAATTGTAGGAGTGAATTAGTGATATAATTCAAAAAAGCAAGGAGTAAGTATAAGTACTGACTAAAATAAATTCAGACAAAAAAAAAATAAGTCAAAATTTTCTATATCTATATATTTGTGATTGTTTAAGTGTTTAAGACAAGATTAAACAAAAGGATTCGCAAATAACAGCGCTAAAGCGACAACCAATCCATAAATTGTTAATGCTTCCATAAAAGCCAGACTAAGCAATAAAGTACCTCGTATTTTTCCCTCCGCCTCGGGCTGTCTTGCGATCCCCTCTACAGCTTGGCCCGCAGCAGTCCCTTGGCCAACCCCAGGTCCAATAGAAGCAAGTCCGACAGCTAACCCAGCAGCAATAACAGAAGCGGCAGAAATCAGTGGATTCATGATAAGTTAAATTCCTCACAAAAAAAAATGGTTAATGATACAATCATTCAATGAATTATAGATGAATTATTCCATCACGCAGTTTCATCCAAACAGAGTAACTAAAAACTCCAAATTGAAGTAATCGAATAATATTATTGAATCATCAGAACCGATTCTCTATCGCTTTCTGAAGTTGGATTCTTAGGAATCCAAAACCAAAGACGTCTATTGGAATCCCTATTGAAATTCATAGTATTAGGGTATTAGATATTTTTTAGGTCATATATAACTATTCAATATCTAATATCCCATATACATGTGTTTCCTCCAGAATGTAAACCAACTTATTTTGATCTTGGATCCATTAGAATTCTTTTTGAACGGGAAAAACTCCCTAGCTGAATTCGATAATAGTTGGATTCTAGGCATTCAAGATACACAATTTGGAACTGGCTAATTTCTTTTTTTGAATCGCGTTTTTTAATTCTTCTCTTTCTTTATGATTATTCCGCATGGATCGAATTTACATAGAAAAATTGGTTAAGGCGAATCATTTCATAGAAATTTTCATTAGCATTTTATTCGATTTTCTTTTCTTTCTTAATTTTTTATTTTTCTTGTTTATTAAATTGTTTTTTATTAAATATTTTATATTTATTTATAAATAAACTAAAATATCATTTAATAAAATATTCTTATATTCTTTTATTTATAGAAAATAAAATAATACATCCAAACAGGACATTCATTTTAGGAAACCGATCCTTTCGATCTCTTTCGTTTTTTTTAGAATCCCCCCTAAATATTTTGAGTGGAATCTTTTTTCCTATTACGGTATATTATAACTGCCTTATTAGTTATCCCTTATTAGTTATCTATTTTGATGTTCTCCAAGTCGATTATCTTGAATTCCGCTATTATTTTGGTCTAAATTCAAAAAACAACTATTTGTAAGTGAAGTCAATGATGACCCTCCATGGATTCTCCTATATAAGCGGCGGCTAAAGTTGCAAAAATAAGAGCTTGAATACCACTTGTAAATAATCCAAGGAACATAACAGGTATAGGAACTACTGAAGGTACTAAAGAAACAAGAACAACAACTACTAATTCATCGGCTAAAATATTTCCGAAAAGTCGAAAACTAAGCGATAAGGGTTTTGTAAAATCTTCCAAGATGTTAATGGGTAAAAGGATTGGAGTAGGTTGAATGTATTTACTGAAATAACCTAATCCTTTTTTGCTAAGACCCGCATAGAAATAGGCTACTGAGGTGAGTAAAGCTAAAGCAACAGTAGTATTTATATCATTCGTGGGTGCGGCTAACTCTCCATGGGGTAACTGTATGATTTTCCATGGTAAAAGAGCCCCTGACCAATTACAAACAAAAATAAATAGGAACATAGTTCCTATAAAAGGAACCCATGGACCATATTCTTCTCCAATCTGGGTTTGGCTCACGTCTCGAATGAATTCAAGGACATATTCGAAGAAATTCTGCCCGTCATTCGGAATGGTTTGTGGATTCCGAACAGCTATACTGGCTGAAACTAATAAGATAGCAATTACAACCCAAGAAGTAATAAGTACTTGGCCATGGACTTGAAAACCTCCTATTTGCCAATAGAAATGTTGACCTACTTCTACACCCGATATTTCGTATAACACTTTTAGTGTGTTGGTGGAACATGATAGAACATTCATATTACCCTCTGACAGAAATTGAAATTCCAGGAAATTATTTTAATTCAACCATCTCTTTTTCGACTTGCTTATTTGAATTTTTTGATACGAACTAATAACATAATATCCCCACTGCTTTTTATCTCATTTATATAATCTAATCAAATTCGAGAATAGTAAACGATTCCATAAATTTCAGTTTCAGGAGTTCAAAAAAAAATTTCTATCTTATTATTAATTACGTATTTCGTATATAGCTAGAACGACCCTCACAAATTGCGAATACTAATTTGTTAAGAATTAATCGGATTGAAGCTATAGCGTCATCATTTGCTGGAATTGAAATATCTGCAAGGTCGGGATCACAATTTGTATCGATTAAGCAAATTGTTGGAATTCCCAAAGTGATACATTCTCGAAGAGCTGTATATTCTTCTTGCTGATCAACGATAATTATAATATCGGGTAACCCCGTCATATATTTAATCCCGCCCAGATATGTTTGCAAGTGGGATAATTGTCTCTTGAACATAGCTGCGTCTCTTTTTTTTGGAAGACAGTAGAATTTCCCCGTCTTTTGTTCGATTCTCAAGTCCCTGAACTTATGAAGTCTAGTTTCTGTAGTGGACCAATTGGTTAACATGCCACCGAGCCATTTTTTATTAACATAATGACACCGAGCCCTTAGTGCAGCCCGCACTACTGAATTGGCTGCTTTAGTTTTTGTACCAACAATTAAAAACTCTTTTCCCTTACTTGCTGCATCAAAAACTAAATCACAAGCTTCTGATAAAAAACGAGCGGTTTTAGTAAGATTTGTGATATGAATACCTTTACGCTTGGTAGAAATATAAGGCGACATCCTCGGATTCCATTTCCTAGTCCCATGACCAAAATGAACTCCTGCTTCCATCATCTCTTCCAAATTTATGTTCCAATATCTTCTTGTCATTTCTTCCCATACTTCCTCTTTCTTTTTTGTTTAAAAAAAAGTGACGAGGTTGTCTTGAACTAACCAATTGTTCCGACGGAACCTTTTCTTCTACCGTGGATTGGACGTATCGATGTCAATACACAATCCAAACCGCTAACCTCTATTCATTATTATCTGAATTTCCATTACCCCCTCAAGACCATATAGAAAGAGTTTTTCAAATGGAAATTGAATTCCAAAACAAAAGAAAGTAAGTATGACTACACTTTTTTTAGGAATCATTAAATGATATATGATCTAAACGATTCCTCAGGTGTATCATGGAAATTCTTTTGAACGGCACGAATCAAATAAGCCTGCGTGGTGGAACAAAATATCTCGTATTTCCCCCTCGAAAAAACTCTTCTTTTGACTTTTCAAAGGAATGCTCTTATTCTTATGTTGCCACAGTAATCTTTTAAATCCGGTCCCAACGGGGACCATCCCACCTATAACAACATTCTCTTTTAGACCTTTCAACCAATCGATACGACCACGAAGAGCTGCTTTGGCTAAAACTCGAGCAGTTTCTTGAAAACTCGCTTCCGATATGAAACTTTGAGTATTCAAAGATGCTCTGGTTATTCCCAATAGGATAGCGCGGTAACAGATCGATTCTTCTAAAGCGCGCCCTGTTCGTTCCGCTCGCAACAATCCAATTAGTTCTCCAGGTAAAAAAACATTAGACATTCCATCCTCGGAAACCAACACTTTTGATGTTATTTGGCGTACAATAATCTCTATGTGCCTATTATGAATTTGCACCCCTTGGGATCGATAAACCTTTTGTATCTTAGTAACCAACGATATACGACTTTGCACTATAGTCAGCTCAGTCCCAATCAAGAATCCCCAAGGAATTCCAAGAATGTTTGTTATATGCTCGTTCCAACCCTCAATTCTTTTTTCTAGGTTCATTGATATTGAATCAATTGAACGCACTTCTAAGACCTGTTCCACTTTTGGAAGACCTTGCGTTATATCACCGGATCTCGATTTTTCATATATAAATGTAACGAATGTATCTCCTTCGTAAAAGATTTCTCCATAATGTCCATGAACGGTTGCTCCCGGAGTGGCCAAATAAGGTTTAGCCAATCTTATTACTACAGAGTCAACTTGAACAAGCAAAACTTGACCCGATTTTAAGGGGGGTCCTGTTTTGGCTATATATCCATTTTGACAAATAAACTGACCGAGACTAATTATTGTGGGTCTTTCTTCCAAATAATTAGGACAATAACTTTGATGGAGAAAATACCAATTCAAATTGAATAAATTGAAAACGATTTTACTGTACGGATCACGATTTGAAATTATCCCATTTTCATCCATTAAATAATATTTAAGCACTTGAAAAGTCCGTTTTAAATTTTCAAGTTGAAGATATTTAGTTATCAAGATCGGATTATGAGTTAGTAAATAATAAAAGGAATAAAAATTCAAAAAATTAAGGACCGTTCCTAACGGTCCGATCGAATTCCTAATTTTAATTATAGAATCTGTTGAAATGAATTCTTTTTTCACATTGGGATATTTTATATCGTTGAATAGGTCCATTCGGAAACAATTAGATGGTGATAAAATTATCAAGGAAGGATATTCCTTATTGTTATTTAACAATGTGCGAATAGTTCCGTGATTTTGGTGGTTAAGTGATTGTTTCGTTTTTCTCTTTTTATAAATGGAATAAAAAGGATTGATGTTGGTCTGATCTGATACATTATCGGAAATGAATCCTGAACCTGAGAGATCATTCCTTTTTCTGCGATACGAAATAGCGGATTTTACTAAGCCGATTCTTAGGAAAGCTCGAACCAAACCATTTGTACTTACTTCAATAAAAGAAGTACAGACCTCCTCGATAGAAGAACTTTTTATGTCTTGGTTCCAATTCAAAATTAAACAAGTCCGAATTAATTGAATACTTGTATCAGAAATTCCTTGAATGGGTTTGGCATTTCCATAAACAATATAATTGACAACTCTAAGTTGCATATTATCCCTTTCTTGTAAAAAATCCGGAGGGAAGAGTGTTGGTAAATTTAGACCATCTGATATCTCATATGTCACTACAGGGCGAACTAAAACAAAATACTTTTTCTTAGTAGATGTGATCCGTTGGACATAGATCCAATTTTTCCATTTTTTAGAGTCCTTAAAATCCATGTTTACTTTTCCTGGAGGTATCAAGATCCCACTGTGTCGGGATATCTTATCGGTCTCCCCAGGAAAATGAATATCTCCTGAAAAGATTTTCAGTTCAATTCTCTTTTTTTTTCTCTCCATTCGGACTAATCCGTCCGCGTAGCTTCTTGTATTTATATTGAAAGCAATTCGTGTATCTATTCCAATGAGACTATTATTTCGTATCATTATCAAAGAAGATTCAGGTAAAATATGCACTTCTTCGGGAATGAAAAAAAATAGATCTAGTTTCATTTGGTATTTTGACTTCAATTCTTTTATTGGTCGAGACTCAATAAAATCCTCTTTTTTAACGATTGAATGCACGCCCAGAGTCCCATATTTAGTAATTCCCGAACTCTTTCTTCTGTATCGGGGATCATCGAAATAAGCAAAAATACTATTATTTCTACGGAAAATACCATTTATTGGTAGTTCAATCGAGATACCTGAATGAGGCATTAACTCTTTCTTTCGTTCTTGAATCGATTGGATTGGAACGAGAAATCTATTTCCTCGCCTTTTTCCCAATAAATGAGAATTCCCGTGTAAAATCGCCGGGTATATGAGATTCCAATGGACGGGTTCTGAATAATTAGGAATCTTGTCTTCTTTTTTTTTACCAGAAAAATACGAACGAAGTAATTTGTATCTTAGTGGATCATTATTCACCGAGAGAGTCGAAATTGACCTTCGTTCTACAGAAAGGGAATAAATATTCATTTGATCTTGATCCTTGTGCGGTGAAAAGGGGACTGCACTGGATCTCCACGAACCTCCTGATAATATCCATAAATGACTTGTTTTTGGTAAAAGATGAACATTACTATATGCAAATGTAGATGCGTGGTACACATCATTACTCCAGTGCATTTCTCCCTCTGAGTCAGAATAAATATGTTTTCGAACTCTCTCTTTCAAATTCAAAGTGTATGGTACCTCGCGAATCTCAGCAATTACTTGTTCTGCTTCGACATATTGATTATTTTGAACCAAAAGAAAACTTTTAGGCGGAATAGTTACATTATGTAGAATATCCTCACTCTCAATAGTGACATATAAGGCTATAGAACATAGAAAAGCAGGATGCCCGTGACGCGTACGCGTGGGATGAACGAAATCTTCATTAAATTGGATTTTTCCATTCGACGGGGCTCGTACATGTTCTGCAGTACCACCCGTGAAGACTCCTCCCGTATGAAAAGTTCTTAATGTTAGTTGAGTCCCCGGTTCTCCAATGGATTGACCCGCAATAATACCTACAGCTTCTCCCAACTCGACCAGGTCGCCATGAGTGGGACTCATACCATAACATAATCGACAGATCCAAGATGTACTCCTACAAGTAAAAGGGGTTCGAATAAATAGTATTTGTGTTTGAAAGGTTATGAATCGATTGACAAGCCCAAATCCAATATCTTGATTTCGGGTGGCGATGCACCGTGAGCCCATATATATATCCTCTGCTAATACACGACCAACTAATGTTTGAATAAAAATTCTTTCGGACTCGGGCATCATCCCATTTCGAGGACTTACGGCAACCCCTCGGGTGGTTCCACAATCTGCTCGACGTACAACAATGTGTTGAACTACTTCAACAAGTCGGCGCGTAAGATATCCCGCATCCGAGGTTCGTACAGCAGTATCCACAACCCCTTTTCGGGCTCCGTAGCAAGAAATGATATATTCTGTTAAAGACAGCCCTTCGCGTAAATTACTTTGAATAGGTAAATCAATCATTTGTCCTTGAGGATCCGACATTAATCCCCTCATACCTACTAATTGGTGCACTTGAGATGCATTCCCTCTAGCTCCCGAAAAAGACATTATATGGACTGGATTAAGTGAATCTGTCATCCTAAAATTAGGATTCATTTCTTGTCGCAAATATTCACTTGTAGCATACCACACCTCAATAGATTGGCGTAATTTTTCTACTGCGTGCACATTCCCATAATGATGGTGTTGTTCTAAAATGAAACTATGTTCTTCAGCATCTTGTACTAACCATCCCTTAGAAGGGATCGTTAAAAGATCATCAATCCCTAATGAAATGGATGTAGCAGTGGCTTGCTGGAAACCCAGAGTTTTGACTTGATCCAGAATGTGTGATGTATATGCCATTCCGAAGTGATCTATTAATTTGCTAATAAGTTTTTTAATGACAGTTCCGTCTATTATTTTATTGTGAAAGACTAGATTGACTCGTTCTGCCATAAGTCCCTCCATATTCTGCTGATTGGGATTCGACAATGAGTTTGAGTCAATGATTTGAAAACTTCCCTTTCTTGATATTAATCCGGATGCAAATTCAGAGGAAGTAGAGTCCTAGTAGCAACAGAGAGATCAAAATTCACGCCAGTGTCACAAAATCACTTAATTGAGATGCCATATGATTAGTGACCATACGAGCAGGCTCGACAAAACCCTTGTAGAGCTTCTTCGATTTCTCGAAAAAGAGAAATATGACCAATAGTTGTTCGAATATATATACAAAGAATTTCTTTTTTTACACTTCTTACTAAAAAAGAGTGTTCATAAATCTCCTGACAAGTACCCCCAGATTCATAGTGAATCTCGACGGGACCTTCTCTTGAAGCAATAATGCGTTGATCGATTCGCCAGCGGAGCCAAAAAGGACTATCTAAATTGAGTCTTTTCTGTCGATAAGCTCCAATTGCATCATAGGAATTACAAAAAAAAGGTTCTTTTTGTTTCTTAGACTGATGATTATTATCATTAATTCTTTCATTTTGATACTTTCTTCGATTCCATGGATTATACCTATTTCTACAAATACCTCGGCGATTCCCAATGGTTAATACATATAGACCAATAAGCATATCTTGGGTTGGTACGGAAATAGGATCCCCAATAGCTGGAGACAAGAGATTCATATGCGAAAACATAAGTAAATGGGCCTCCGCTTGAGCCTCCAAAGATAAGGGTACATGAACAGCCATTTGATCCCCATCAAAGTCTGCATTGAATCCCTTACGAACTAATGGATGTAAACAAACAGCACGCCCTTCGACTAAAATGGGTTGAAATGCCTGTATGCCTAATCTATGCAAAGTGGGCGCTCTATTCAGCAATACGGGGTGCCCCTGCATAACTTCTTTCAATATTTCCCATACAATTGTATCTTTTTCCCGAATTTGACTCTTAGCAACTCCTATGTTCGAAGCAAAATGTTGTCTAATTAGTCCCCGAATTACAAATGTCTGGAAAAGCTCTATTGCTATTTCCCGAGGCAATCCACATCGATGTAGTGGAAGTGAGGGTCCTACAACAATGACAGAACGACCCGAATAATCAACCCGTTTGCCAAGCATAGTCTCACGAAATCTTCCCTCTTTTCCTTCAATTACATCAGAGAACGACTTGTAAATCTTATTATGACCATCCCTGATTGGCTGTCCGCGAATTCCATTATCAAGAAGCGTATCTACGGCTTCTTGTACCAATTTCTCTTGACACATTACTAATTCCCCCGGTGTAGATCTATTTGTTGTTAATAGATCGGTAAGCGTATTGTTTCGATAGATGACTCTTCTATAGAGTTCATTAATATCCGAGCTCATTAGCTTACCCCCATCTATCTGAATGATGGGTCGTAATTCAGGAGGAAGAACTGGTAGTAAACATAAAACCATCCATTCGGGTTCGATATTTGTTCGAATAAAGTGTTTAGCTAATTCTATGCGTCTAACCAAAAAATCCCTTCTTCTTCCAATTTTGCGATCTTCCCATTCATTACCCGTGGTTCTTTCTTCGCCTAATTCCTTCCATTCGACTAATGAATAATCTAGAATACTTCGCAAATCTATATCGGCTAATTGTTCTCGTATCGCACCTGCTCCAGTACAAATTTCTCGATTTCGAAATATATCGAAGCCTTGAGTAGTAAAAAAAACCGGAATGCTGTATTTCCAGGATTGTATTTCATATTCGAATAACCCTCGTAATCGTAAGAAAGTAGGTTTTTTAGCTATAGGCCTAGCAAAAGAAAAATTGGGATAAGATCCTCCCCCCCTTGAAAATCGGACGTGAAAGTTTCTTTTCGTCCGGCTCAAGTAGTTAGAACCAAATAAAAAAAGCGGTTTTTACTTTCGAATTCTCGAAAAATCTCCTAGAATCTACTCCTTACTCAAGTTAGTAGTAAAGACCAAGTAACATTTCATTGATTCATTCTTCTTTTATTTTTTTTTTTTTCTATTTTTTGAATTTTTTATTTAATTCAAAATAAATGATACTATTTCCATAGAAATAAATGAAATAGGAAATTCTTGAGTAGTCTACTTCCCCTCGAACGCGGAATCCCCTTAAGGGTTGTAATTCAAAAGGGATTTACTTGTCTATGTACCCTTCCATCTGATTCGATCTTTTAGGTCCTGACATCGCCTCGACGATTATGTTAAGATGTTCTTAAAGCCTATATGCGATGGATAGACTCCTACAACCATGCATATTTACCTACTTAGAAACAGAATTCAATTTCACAAATTAAGGAAGTCTTTTTTCACGAGGTACAACTCAAAATTACTAATTTTTGGCTACTGACTCGACCATAGACCAACCCCCCGCTCTTTTTTTGGTAATATTTTATACACCCATAATTCTGAGCTTCACGTTACTCCTTTCACGAGACATGTCAGATTGGGGACATCCCCATAAATGGGAAGACAGTTTATCATTTTGAATCTGTAAAATTCGAATTTCGATCAAATCACACATCGCAGTATACAAGGCCTTCCAATTCTTTAAGAGGTTTATCTAAAAGATTCGCGATATAACTAGGAAGACGTTTCAAATACCACACATGGGTTACTGGACAAGCCAGTTTGATATATCCCATTTGATATCTTCGAATACGAGAATCCGCAAATTCAACTCCGCATTGTTCACAAAATTTCTGGTCCTCTTTTTCATCTCTGATTACTCGATAATTTCCACAAGCACAAATTCCACTTTTTATAGGACCAAAAATTCTTTCACAAAACAATCCATCCTTTTCGGGTTTATTTGTTTTATAATGAAAAGTATAGGGTTTTGTTACCTCTCCAACTATCTCTCCATTAGGGAGGATTTTGTTAGCCCAAGCACTTATCTTTTGAGGCGAAACTGATTCAATTCGGAGTTGTTGATGTTTATACCGATCGATCATAGAATAAAAATTCCGATTCGTTTCGATTAAGCTTCCTTTCTATTAATCTGTAAATTTTTATCAGATACAAGGCAATGATTCAGTTCCAGAGCCAAAGATCGTAGTTCTCGAACGAGCAATCGAAAAGATTCTGGAGCATCCTCAGGTCTAGGTATTGTTCCGCCAATCATCGTAGTACCAAGGACTTGTTGACGAGCTCGAATATGATCCGATTTATAAGTAAGCATCTCTTGTAAAATATGAGCAACGCCAAATCCCTCTAGAGCCCAAACCTCCATTTCTCCTACCCGTTGTCCACCTTGCTTAGCCCGTCCTCTAAGGGGTTGTTGTGTAACAAGTGCATAATGTCCACTGGAACGCCCGTGTATTTTATCATCAACTTGATGGATTAATTTCAAGATATAAGGCTTTCCTATTAAAACAGGTTGTTCAAAAGGATCTCCCGTTCTTCCATCAAATATTCTGCTTTTTCCAGGATACTCCGGTTCAAAGACCCATGGATTTGCTGTTTGCTTACTAGCTTCATATAATTCCGAAAACACTAGTTTTCTCGAAGCCTCGTGTTCATATCTCTCATTAAAAGGTGCTATTCGATAATGTCTATCTAGCAGATCCCCCGCTAATCCGAGCGAGCATTCAAATATCTGTCCTACATTCATTCGTGAGGGCACTCCTAATGGATTGAAAACCATATCAATCGGTCTTCCATCTTGCAAATAAGGCATATCTTGTCTAGGTAAAATTTTGGAAATAATACCTTTATTTCCATGTCTGCCAGCTACCTTATCACCCACTTTGATTTCACGTTTCTGTAAAATATATACACGAATAGTTTCTGGATTATAACTGGACCCTCCCCCTTTCTGGGTCCATCTCACATCAATAACCCGACCCCTACCCCCTATAGGTAGTTTGAGACAAGTTTCCCTTGAAGTGAATACCTGAATGCCAAGTATGGCTCGTAATAATCTATCTTCTGGGGCATAGGATGATTCTTTTGCCATCTGGGGCGTTAATTTCCCTACTAAAATATCGCCCGCTTCTACCCAAGATCCCAGCATCACAATTCCATTTTTGTCTAAATTCCGGAGTAAATGGGCTTCTAGATGTGGTATTTCCTTAGTAATCCTTTCGGGTCCTTGGCTTGTTATATGAGTCTGAATTTCATA